ATGCAACGTTGGCTATTGTCAACAAACCACAAAGACATTGGCACATTATATTTTATATTAGGAGCCTGAGCTGGAATAGTAGGTACTGCTCTAAGACTTTTAATCCGAGCAGAATTGGGGCAACCAGGTAGATTAATTGGAAATGACCAAATTTATAATGTAATTGTTACTGCTCACGCCTTTGTAATAATTTTTTTTATAGTTATGCCTATTATAATTGGAGGATTTGGGAATTGATTAGTACCTTTAATACTAGGTGCCCCAGATATAGCGTTCCCACGAATGAACAATATAAGGTTTTGACTTTTACCCCCGGCTTTAACATTACTACTTTCCAGAGGAATGGTAGAGAGAGGAGTCGGCACTGGCTGAACCGTTTACCCCCCATTAGCAAGAGGAATTGCCCACGCAGGGGCCTCAGTAGATATGGGAATTTTCTCCCTACATCTAGCCGGTATTTCTTCAATTCTAGGAGCCGCTAATTTTATATCTACAGTAATTAATATGCGCACGACGGGGATACTAAGAGATCGAATACCTCTATTCGTTTGATCAGTTTTCTTAACCGCGGTTCTTCTACTTCTTTCCCTTCCAGTTTTAGCAGGAGCTATTACTATACTTCTTACAGATCGAAACCTAAACACGTCATTTTTTGATCCTGCTGGAGGTGGAGACCCTATCCTCTATCAACATTTATTTTGATTCTTTGGGCACCCTGAAGTATACATTTTAATTTTACCAGGGTTTGGTATAATTTCTCACATTATTACACAAGAATCTAGAAAAAAAGAAGCCTTCGGCACTTTAGGAATAATTTACGCCATGATAGCAATTGGAGTCTTAGGATTTGTGGTGTGAGCACATCACATATTTACAGTGGGTATGGATGTTGACACACGGGCCTACTTCACGTCGGCAACTATAATTATTGCGGTACCGACTGGTATTAAAATTTTTAGATGATTAGGAACTCTTCATGGAAATAAACTCACTTACAGACCTTCATTGTTATGAGCTCTTGGATTTGTGTTTTTATTTACAGTTGGGGGACTAACAGGAGTTGTCTTAGCAAACTCGTCAATTGATATTATTCTCCACGATACTTACTATGTTGTAGCTCACTTTCATTATGTCCTATCCATAGGAGCTGTATTTGCTATTTTTGCCGGTATCGCCCACTGATTCCCGCTATTCACAGGCCTTTCCATACTACCCAGATGATTAAAAATTCACTTTTTAGTTATATTTGTTGGTGTAAATATCACATTTTTCCCTCAGCATTTTTTAGGGTTGAATGGAATACCTCGACGGTACTCAGACTATCCAGATGCTTACACAACTTGAAATATTGTCTCTTCGGTGGGCTCAACAATTTCTCTGATTGCTGTCTTAGGGTTTGTATTCATTACTTGGGAAGCCCTTTCTACACGTCGACCGGTAGTATTCCCTCTATCTCTACCTGCTTCAATTGAGTGGCAACATGAAACTCCGCCAGCCCATCACAGATTTGCTGAAATTCCTAAAATTACTAATTAACTTCTAAAATGGCAGATCATTGCATAGGGTTTAAGCCCCTAATAGGAAATTTTATTTCTTTTAGAAAATGGCAAGATGATCAAGTTTAAGATTTCAAGATAGAGCTTCTCCGCTAATAGAACAATTAATTTTCTTCCACGACCACGCCATATTAATCATTATTTTGATTACAACATTAGTAGGTTATATATTAGTATCTCTTTTATTTAATTCCCTTACAGACCACTTTTTAATAGAAGGACAAACTATTGAAATTATTTGAACGGTTTTACCAGCAATTATTTTAATTTTTATCGCCCTGCCCTCTCTTCGCCTGTTATATCTTTTAGATGAAATTAATGACCCGAGAATTACTATTAAAGCTATCGGGCATCAATGATATTGAAGATATGAATATTCGGATTTTGTGCAAGTAAATTTTGATTCTTATATAATCCCCTCGAGTGAACTCAACGATAGAGAATTTCGGCTTCTAGATGTAGATAATCGTACAGTACTTCCTATAAATACTCAGATCCGAGTTCTAGTGTCAGCCGCTGACGTTATTCATTCGTGAACTATCCCTGCTCTCGGGGTAAAAGCAGACGGAATCCCTGGGCGACTCAACCAAGTAAGATTCACTGTCAACCGGCCGGGTCTTTTCTATGGACAATGTTCTGAAATTTGCGGGGCAAATCATAGATTTATACCAATTGTGGTCGAAAGAACTTCGACAAACTCATTTCTTTCGTGAATTTCTAATTTAAGAAACAACTCATTAGATGACTGAAAGCAAGTGTAGATCTTTTAAATCTATTATAGCAACCGCGGCTGCTTCTGATGACCAAAAATTTTTTTCCTAAAAATTAGTTAAATTAATAACATAAGCTTGTCAAGCTTAAATAATTGCTTCAAGCAATATTTTTATATTCCTCAAATAGCCCCACTATTTTGATTAAATTTATTTATTTTTTTTACATTAATTTACATTTTATTTTTTATTTTAAACTACTTTATTAGAGTTCCCGGAACCCAACAGATGACGTCTGACCAACAAGTTCCAACTAAATTAAATTGAAAATGATAACTAATCTATTCTCCAGATTCGATCCTCTTTCTAGAGTCTTAAACCTCTCACTGAACTGAATCTCCACAACACTTGGTCTTATTTTTATCCCTTATATTTTTTGAGCTATGCCATCCCGATGATCAATTCTATGATCATCAATCACTAAAACTTTACACCAAGAATTTAAAGTACTGTTAGGGCCTATGAATACCGGAGGAACCTTAATATTTGTAAGTTTATTTAGATTAATTGTATTTAATAATTTTTTAGGGCTATTACCTTATGTCTTTACGAGAACTAGACATTTAGCTATAACGTTAGCGCTTGCGTTGCCTCTTTGGATTTCATTTATAATTTTTGGCTGAGTTAACCACACTCAACACATGTTCGCTCATCTAGTTCCACTCGGAACCCCAGGGGCGCTTATACCCTTCATAGTGTTAATTGAAACAGTAAGAAATGTAATTCGACCGGGGACTTTGGCAGTTCGGTTAGCAGCCAATATAATTGCTGGGCACTTATTATTAACTCTACTGGGTAACACCGGATCCTCTCTCTCAGTCTCTCTCCTATCTACTTTAATTTTCTCTCAAATTCTTTTATTATTGTTAGAATCGGCGGTTGCCATTATTCAATCTTATGTCTTTGCAGTTCTTAGAAGACTCTATGCTAGAGAAGTAAACTAATGTCATCTCATAAACACACTTATCATTTAGTAGATATAAGCCCTTGACCTCTCACAGGCTCAATCAGAGCCATAATAATCACTACCGGTTTAGTTAAGTGATTTCATCAATTCAATATAGACTTACTTCTTTTAGGAATTCTTGCTACCATTCTTACTATAATTCAATGATGACGAGACATCACACGAGAAGGTACTTACCAAGGATTACACACCTCGCGGGTAGTAGTAGGACTTCAATGAGGAATGATTTTATTTATTACTTCTGAAGTTTTATTCTTTTTTTCTTTCTTTTGAGCTTTTTTCCATAGAAGTCTCTCCCCCACAGTTGAAGTAGGTAGGTGTTGACCTCCTATAGGAATTCAAGCTTTTAACCCCTTTCAAATCCCCCTTCTAAATACTGCCATTCTTTTAGCAAGTGGTGCCACCGTCACATGAGCCCATCATGCAATGATAGAAGCCAATTTAACTCAAGCCCTTCAGGGTCTAGCCCTCACCGTTGCTCTAGGGCTATACTTTACAGCCCTTCAAGCTATAGAATATTATGAAGCTCCGTTTACTATTGCTGACTCAGTTTATGGTTCAACATTTTTTGTCGCTACAGGCTTTCACGGGCTCCACGTAATTATTGGATCTTCATTTTTAATAGTATGTTTGTATCGAATGTATATATGCCACTTTTCTTCTAAACATCACTTCGGATTTGAAGCAGCAGCTTGGTATTGACACTTTGTTGATGTAGTATGATTATTTTTATATATTTCAATTTACTGATGAGGCGGATAGTGTATTTTTCTAATATAATAAGTATAATTGACTTCCAATCAATAAGTCTGGTTCTTCCAGGAAAAATAATCCTTTTAATTACCCTGATTGTTACATTAGTTTTCGTAATTTCTTCTGCAGTCATACTTATTTCTTCTATATTAGCAAAAAAAACTATTTTAGACCGAGAAAAAAATTCTCCGTTTGAATGTGGGTTTGACCCTAAAAGATCAGCTCGATTGCCGTTTTCTCTTCGTTTTTTTTTAATTGCCCTTATCTTTTTGATTTTTGATGTAGAAATCACATTACTACTCCCGCTCGCTTCAATTATAAATTTTACGAATATTAAATCTTGAATATTTACAGGGCTATTCTTTATAATTATCTTACTTTTAGGGCTCTATCATGAATGAAACCAGGGGGCCTTAGAATGGGCCCCATAAAGTTATAGTCAATTATGACATTTGGGTTGCATTCAAAAAGTGCTTCAAAAGGGGCTAACTTTAATTAGGAAGCGAAAATCGCATTTAGTTTCGGCCTAAACCTTGGTGATTAACACCCCTAATTTTAAATTAGTTAAAGCCAAACTAGAGGCATATCACTGTTAATGATAGAACTGAAATTTAATTTCTAACTAAGGGGGTTAGTTGGGCAAATGAAAGCTTCTAACTTTATATTTAAGCGGTTAGATTCCGTTTTAACCCCTGTTCTTATGGTGTAATAACACATTACATTTTCATTGTAAAACTAAAGGTAGACTCCTTTTAAAAACACCCAAAAACATATACTGTTCCCCTTACATCTTCAGTGTAATGCTCTATTCTAAGCTATTTGAGTTACAATAATACTAAAGATAAAAAAATTAATCAAAATACAAATATTACCATGTAAACTTTGATTCTGTTATCCTGAGCTACTTGTAAGTAAAAAGAAGATTTTATAAAAGAAGCATAAGCCCCTTGGGCCCCGTAACACTCTAACCACCCACCATCGCCGGTTCGCTGGTAGGCCAGCCCTACTTTTAAAAAAGAGTTTCTAATACCGCGGGTTGATAGAAAAGGTATAAACCATATAGACCCAACAAATCTAATAATCTCGTATTTAGATGAAAAAGTTAAAAAATAATTTTCTGCCATAAGATTTAAAATATACCCGATAAACCCGCCGGCAAGACTCACAACTAAAGCTAAAATTTTAATATTTAAAGGCAAACAAATTATCCAAGGAGCTGGAAAAATCAATCACGAAAGACTAGCCCCCCCAATAATAGCACCAACCCCTAAACAAATTATAGGTAAAGTTATAACACTATCTTCGTCACTTACTCCACTTAAAGTTATTAAATTAAAATCTCCCCTTACTCTATAATAAATTAAGCGAAAAGTATAACATACTGTTAAAGCAGTAGATACCACAAGCAGTAAAAAACAAAATTCATTTAAAATTCTGCCAAAGGCAACCTCTAAAATCAAATCTTTGGAATAAAACCCAGCTAAGAACGGTGTTCCGCACAAAGCCAAATTTGCTAAATTAATCATAGTTACACTTAACGGTATAAAATAAACTAAGCCCCCCATTCTACGAATATCCTGGGTACCTCCGACACCATGAATAATAGACCCAGCACATATAAATAATAAAGCTTTAAATAACGCGTGGGCTAGTAGATGAAAAAAAGCCAGCTTTCTGTAGCCTAAAGCTAAAATACTTATTATAACTCCTAACTGACTTAATGTCGATAAAGCAATAATTTTTTTTAAATCTGTTTCGAAATTAGCACCCAGCCCCGCCATAAATATAGTCAATCTAGCCAATAGTAATAAAATTCTTTGCTCAAGTCCCCCTAAAGCAGGTCTAACCCGAATTAATAGATACACTCCAGCGGTAACCAAGGTAGAAGAGTATACTAAGGCGGAAACGGGGGTGGGAGCTGCTATGGCAGCAGGAAGCCGAGCTGAAAAAGGAATTTGAGCCCTCTTAGTCATTCCCGCCAAGATAACCAGCCCCACTAATCAATTAATTGATGAAATCTTTGGTTCTTCAACATAAAAAATAAATCTTCAGCCCCCTAATTCAAATATCAATGCAATCCTCAAAAGGATTGCAACGTCCCCAATACGATTGGACAAAGCAGTCAGCATACCTGCATTCATAGATTTTTCGTTTTGGTAATAAATCACTAACGCGTAAGAGACTAACCCTAACCCGTCTCATCCTAGCAAAATCCTAATTATGTTAGGGCTAACAATCAAAAACCCCATTGAAGCTACAAACCCCAGAACTAAATAGATAAACCGGTTTATATTCTCGTCTCCTATTATATAACTCCCCCTGTAAAATAAAACTATTGCAGAAATAAATGTAACAAAAGACATAAATAATATTGACATCCAGTCTAAAATAAGAGTCATCCCGAAAGAACAAGAGTTAATTGTAACAATTTCTCATTCGATATAACAACTATAATCTCTTATAAGTATGCATAAAGAACTTATTATAGACCTAATAGAAATAACTATAAGAAAGATTATTCTAGTTAAATTTATACGAACATATCATAACACTGCTCAAAGTTAATTACTAACATCTCTGGCCCCACAAACCAACATTTTTTATTAAACTATCTAAGCAACAAGGAATAATCAAAACCCCCCCTTTAAGAATTATAATGTTTAATGGCAACCAATGTAACATTAAAACTAAATACTCTCGAACTTGTCCAGAGCAACACGAAAATAAAGAACTAAAAAACTTTCCATGCTGACTTATAGAAAACATGTATAACGAATAAGCAGCCCTAAAAAAAGATAGAGCGCCAATCCCCAACACAGATAATTTACACCAAGACACAACACTTATAATTAAACTGATTTCTCCTAGTAAATTTAAAGTTGGTGGAGCAGCTATATTTCCAGCTCTCAATAAAAACCACCAAAGAGCCATCCTAGGTATAAAATTTATTAACCCCTTACTGATTATTAACCTACGGCTTCCTAACCGCTCATAAACCATATTAGCTAAACAAAATAATCCAGAAGAACATAACCCATGTCCCACTATCACAGCCACGGCGCCACTAAGTCCTCACCACCTAAAAATTATAAACCCACACAAGACTAACCCTATATGAGCCACTGAAGAGTAAGCAATTAAAGCTTTAATGTCTGTCTGACGTAAACACATAATTCTGACAATTACCCCCCCGATCACTCCCAAACTAACTCAAATTCAAGATTTTCTGACCCCCACACTCGTGAAAATAGGACACGCTCGTAGTAAACCGTAACCCCCTAATTTAAGTAAAACTCCTGCTAAAATTATAGAACCTGCTACTGGAGCCTCTACATGAGCCTTCGGCAGTCATAAATGTACTATAAATATAGGTAATTTAACAAAGAAAGCAAAAATAGAACAAATGTACCAAATAAATGAAATGGCGCTTACATTCTCAACCAAAGGTACTAGACCAAAAGTAAGAGTGCCCCCAACTTTGTATAATCTGATTAAAGACACCAACAAAGGTAAAGACCCAAATAGAGTATAAAATAATATATAAACTCCAGCCTGCAACCGTTCTGGTTGGTACCCCCAACCTAAAATCAAGATTAAAGTAGGAATCAAAGAAGTTTCAAAACAAATATAAAAAAGCAAATAATCAGTACAAGAAAAAGTAAGGACCAACCTTGCCAATAAAATAATATTTACTAATAAAAAAAGGGAAGAATAATTACTTGTCTCAGCTACTTTATTTCTTCTACCAACTACTAAAGTAGTAATTCAAAATCTAAGTAAAATTAAAATATAACCAATAGAGTCTACGCTAAACCCCAATCTTAAGTGTCTTATAAAAAAATCTCCAACGTACGCTAATCCGAAAAAAAAGGACCCCAATAATAAAAGAGTCTGCACTACAGCCCAGTTTTGGGCCCTAAAACCTATCAATAATAATAAAAAAACAAACTTTAACATTGTAAAACTATAAATCTTCTAAAATTATCATTACCATGAGTACGAACTACTGACACTAACAAAGCTAAACCTAGGGCCCCCTCACAAGCAGCAAGTGTTAAAAAAAATAATACAAAATGACTATCACTTCCTATAAACCCGATCATAAGAATTATTAATCAAAATACTCTTAATATAATATACTCCAAGCTTAATAAAGTTCTAAGTAAATGCTTACGACTCCCCACAAAAGAACCAACCCCACATAACAGTATGAAAATAGGAACAATTACAACAACCGCATTAAGAATTACCATTAGCTTTGATAGTTTAAAATAAAACATTGGTCTTGTAAACCGATAATAAGGACTTCCCTTTCAAATCTTCAGAAAAGAGAATAAACTCCCATCTTCAGTTCCCAAAACTAAAATTTTTTTAAACTATTTTCTGATATTTATATCTTGTATGTGAGATCATCGATTATTGTTTCTTTATCTATTCTTTTCACTCAAACCACGCACCCCCTCGCCTTAGGGATAACTCTCCTCGTTCAAACAATTACTATTTGCGGGCTAACTAGTATATTAGCTAAAACCACTTGATTTTCTTATATTTTATTTTTAATTTTTTTAGGTGCAATGTTAGTTTTATTTATTTACGTAGCATCTTTAGCCCCAAATGAATCGTTTTCTATCTCCTCATGGTTAACTGTTTTAATCCTAACTCTCCCAGCGATAAGGTTAATTTTTTTACTAATAGATCCTCTAATTTTGCCGCAGCTCCCTTGCGTTGAAAAATCATTTGTGTCTAGAGACCAAATTATATTAAACTTTCCAGCATCCTTAAGAACTATGTATAATTCTCAATCTATAAATTTAACGATTTTTATTATCATGTATTTACTTCTCACTTTGATTGTAGCAGTAAAAATTACTTCTACTCATTTTGGACCTCTACGACTAAGCTAATGTTAATGCCACTACGTAAATCACACCCCTTATTTAAAATCGCCAATGGGGCTTTAGTTGATCTCCCCACCCCAGCTAATATCTCAATCTTATGAAATTTCGGGTCCCTTTTAGGTCTTTGTTTAGTAATTCAGATCGCAACGGGATTATTTTTAGCCATGCACTATACCGCACATATTGATTTAGCTTTTTCTAGAGTTGCTCACATCTGCCGAGATGTAAACTATGGCTGACTTCTTCGGACAATCCATGCTAACGGAGCTTCCTTTTTTTTCATTTGCCTATATATACACATCGGGCGAGGTATTTATTATGGGTCTTTTATGTATATGCATACATGAATAGTAGGAGTTGTAATTTTATTTTTAACTATAGCAGCTGCTTTTTTAGGTTACGTACTACCATGAGGCCAGATATCATTTTGAGGAGCAACAGTTATTACTAACCTTTTTTCTGCTATTCCTTATGTAGGAACAGATTTGGTTCAATGAATTTGAGGAGGGTTTGCCGTAGATAACGCTACATTAACACGGTTTTTTACTTTCCACTTTCTTTTCCCATTTGCAGTAGCTGCGGCAACGATGGTTCATATCCTTTTCTTACATCAAACAGGGTCTAATAACCCATTAGGGATCTCCTCCCAAGTCGATAAAATCCCATTTCACCCTTATTTCTCTTTTAAAGATATCGCAGGGTTTGTAGTCATACTTTTAGCACTTGTTATAATTACTCTCCTAGACCCGTATTTACTAGGAGACCCAGATAATTTTATCCCTGCTAATCCTTTAGTCACCCCAGCACATATTCAGCCAGAATGATATTTTCTTTTCGCTTACGCTATTCTTCGATCTATCCCTAATAAGTTAGGGGGGGTTATTGCCTTAGCTTTATCAGTTATAATTCTGTTTATTCTTCCATTCACACATAAAGCTAAGTTTCGTAGATTGAATTTTTACCCTTTAAATCAAATTATATTTTGAGGGCTGGTGAGTACGGTAGTTCTTTTAACATGAATTGGTGCCCGACCGGTGGAAGACCCATATGTCATCACAGGTCAAATTTTAACTGTAGTTTACTTTACTTACTATTTAATCAATCCAATTACACTTATTATTTGAGATAAATTATTAGATTAATTGTTTATCTTTTAGGAAAGTGTGTGTTTTGAAAACACAAAAAAAGAGTTCGAATCCCTTAACAATTTATTCTAACTTTAATACAATTAAAGTAATAAAATAGAAAATAAAATTTTTATTCCAAAATAAAATGAAATGTAATTTAAAGCCACAGGTAAAAATCTTTTTCAAGCTAAATATATAAGCTTATCATACCGGAACCGAGGTAAAGTCCCCCGCACTCAGATAAAACAAAACGCAATAAACACAGTTTTAAAATAAAAGATAACTGATATTAGATCACCGCCTAAAAAAATTATACAAAACAAAGCTCTTATAAACAAAATCCTGGCGTATTCTGCTATAAAAATTAAAGCAAACCCCCCCGCCCTGTACTCAGTGTTAAACCCAGACACTAACTCTGACTCTCCTTCTGCGAAATCAAAAGGAGTTCGGTTAGTCTCTGCTAAACAAGAGGCAAATCAAACTAAAGCCAAAGGAAAAGTTAAAAAAATAAAATCTATACTGCGTTGATAATCAGAGAACAACGCTAAATCAACCCCCCCGACCAAAAGTAAAAATCTAAGTAAAATAAGAGCCAAACTTACCTCATAAGAAATAGTTTGGGCTACGGCTCGCAAACATCCTAATAAAGAATATTTAGAGTTAGAAGCTCAACCTGCTCCCATAGTTGTATAAACCCCTAGACTAGTACAACAAAGAAAAAATAAAACCCTTATTTTAAACCTAACTATTCCTAAATTATAGGGAAGTACAACTCACACTAGCAAAGCTACAAACAATCTAAAAATTGGAGATAAATAATAGGGAATAAGGTTAGACAAGGTTGGAAAAGTTTGCTCTTTTGTAAATAATTTTACAGCATCCGCAAAAGGTTGTAAAATACCTCCGTACCCAACCACATTAGGACCTTTACGAATTTGAATATAACCTAAAACTTTACGCTCTAACAAAGTAACAAAAGCTACAGCTACTAATACAAAAATAATAAGAATTAAATACCTAACAACTTTAACTAAAAGTATAATCACACTTAGCTTCAACACTCATGCTATTATCTATAGTTCTTACACTATATGGTTAGATCCTAAATCTAGTACATTCATCTGCCAAGATAATTACCGTTCATCTTTTAGAAAAAAATATTTCAGCTACCCTCTCCTTTCGTACTAAAGTAACTTTTTAACAAATAAAAGATAGAAACTAACCTGGCTTACGCCGGTCTGAACTCAAATCATGTAAGATTTTAAAGGTCGAACAGACCTACCACCAAAACTGCTACATCTTGAAGAAATCTTAATTCAACATCGAGGTCGCAACTATTTCTGTCGATATGAACTCTCAAGAAAAATTACGCTGTTATCCCTAAAGTAACTTAATTCTTTTAATCTCTAAAAAGGATCAATACTCCTATAAAAATATATTTTTATATTAAAACAGTTATTATTTTATATTTTCGTCGCCCCAACGAAACACCTTTATCTAACAAGAATAAAAAACCATAAATTTTCCGACTAATAAATAAAATGTAAAGCTTTATAGGGTCTTATCGTCCCATTATTTAATTTAAGCCTTTTCACTTAAAAGTAAAATTCAAAATCTACAATTAAAACAGCTTACCTCCTGTCCGACCATTCATACTAGACCTCAATTAAAAGACTATTTATTATGCTACCTTAGCACGGTTCAAATACCGCGGCCCTTTAAAATTTTCAGGGGGCAGGCCAGACTGCGCATATATGTTCACACAGACATGTTTTTGATAAACAGGCAGAGGTAAAATTTGCCGAGTTCTTTAACCATAGCTTCACCATAGAGTAAAATCAAATTAAAAGTTTAAATTATTTTTTACACAAAACATCATCTACTAATATAATCATTTTAAAATTATAAAATAAATTAAAATAAAATTTTTTTTATTAATGTAAGTAAAATATATAAATAGTTGCCTATAAACTTATTATCTAAAACGATTTAAAATTATAGCTGATCTTAAGCCTAAATAAAAGATCTATTTCATTTTTAACCTTACACTATTTAAGAAGCTCGTCCCCCTTAAAATCTAACTTTTATTTGTTAAAATAAAAGATCGAATTGAATTCGTCTCAAAAAAAAACTAGATAGATGGAAATCGACTGGCGTCTCACCACTAGCATACTATTAATAATTTTATTTTTTTACATAAACAATTATAGTATAATCGCTCATTCCACTTCGAGATGCCAATAAATAAACTGATTATTTTGAGTATCCCTGATACAAAAGGTACAAAAATTAAATTTTTCTTTTCACTAAAATTATAACGATCCCCTACGGTACTAAACTAAGCTATAACCTAAATTAAATGTTCATTATTTTACTTATTCTTAAAAAATTTAATTTTTTATTCAAAATATTTTTTATCTGTCAATAAAGGTAAGAAACAATTTCAAAATAACTAATAATTATTTTTTTGGACTACACTACATTTAGTGATCTTCCCAACGTAACTGAGATGCTTCTAATTAAGCTACAATCCATATTACTACTAGGTACACTTTCCAGCACACCTACCTTGTTACGACTTATCTCACATTGGTAGTGAGAGCGACGGGCGATTTGTACACACTTCAGAACCACTATCGTAAGTACTAACTACAAACTTACTACTATTAAATCCGCCTTCAACAAAAATTTCAAATTTGTATCCATATAATTAAATATTATTGTAACCCATCTCTACTTTTCCATCGACAGCACCCTGATCTAATATATTAGAAAATAACTCTATTAAAATTAATTTATTTTTAAATTATCTAATAATGACGGTATACTAATTGACACAAGCAAGAAAAAGTAAGATAATTCGTGGTTCATCGTTCACAGGACAGGTTCCTCTAACTGGACTGAAGGGCCGCCAAATTCTTTAAATTTCGAGAACATAACTAATTACTAATCAAGTATTACAATTTTCAATCAAGCATACTAGGGTATCTAATCCTATTTTGCACCTAGATTTTCACAGCTTCAAAAAAAGTTTATTTAAATACTAATGATAAAAAGAGACAAATTCCACCTCCAACTTTCAAATTTAAATTTTACAAAACCACATTTTAACTACTAACTAAAATTTTTCTACCCATGCTATCAGTCTAACCGCGGATGCTGGCACAATCTTAACCCGCACTTTTCACATAACTAAATTAAACGTTAATTAATAACCTAATTTTCTACACTGAGAATTACAACACTAAAAATCAATTTTACAAAACTCACGGGATACCTCTCATAGAATGCTTGTGATTAGCAGAAAAATAAACAAGAATTAAACTTATCATTTACTAAGATAATTAATTAAGATTTAACTACACCCCTTACCTACTTAACGACTGATTTCAGTAAAAAATACAGTAAACATTAAAATGAAGCAAATAATAAACACTCACATTACTAAATAGAAGTTTCTCTCCCCCAGAGGAATTTTCACCCTATTAATTTACTTTAAATTAAGAAGTAATTTAGTTTAAATATATTTTAATAGTAATTTTTTTCAGTAAAATAAATAATATTTTTGGTCTAAATTTTTGTTTGTATGTGTATATATATACAGTTATTTAATTTAAAGATTAAAGTATAATATTTTATTAAATAAAATTGTATATAATAATATTTTATGAATAATATTTAAATTCCTTATAACTAGCTTGACAATATTTATTAATTACTTTTAATGATCTTAAATATTTCTCAATTAAATTAATTTATTAGTAAGGTATCTGTATCATAATCTTTGAGTTTAAAGATTAATTATTTTAAACACTAATGTTCTTCTTCTTTATCCCGAGGTAGAAGAAGAACTCATAAGTGTTTAAAATAATTATAATATATAAGTATAATTTAATACTAAATTTTTATACTAATAATTAATTTTATTATTAAAGAATTGGATATTATACAATGCAAAATTATTATGAAAACCAAAAAAAAAAATAAAACCCGAGTAGTGAATTTCTCTTCTATAATTTATACAACTTAATTTACCCATGATTTTTTTTTTTAAAAAAAAACACGGATAATAGTAATAGTGTGCTTGAATAAAAGGCCGTCTTGATAGGGCGGATAATGCGAAATCTTCGTCACTATTACACCCACCTTACAAACAATGGAATTGCACCAATTCTCTAAAGATCAAAACTTTACGTGCCTCTACGCTAGATTGCATGAGCAAAAAGATAAGCTAAATTTAAGCTTATGGGCTCATAACCCGTCTATGAGGGGTACTTCTCTTTTTAATTTCTACTCTTAATCCCTCTCAAATTTTATTTTTTTTAACCCTACTTATGGGGACAGCCACCACCTTTTCAGCTTCTTCTTGATTTACAGCTTGGATCGGGTTAGAACTAAATCTGCTCTCATTCATTCCTATTTTGAGTTCTTCTAAATCCAATCGATATTCTTCGGAGTCATCATTAAAATATTTTTTAATCCAAGCTCTTGGGTCTGCTCTCATTTTAGCCAGGGCACCGCTTTCCCTGTATCTACAGGATATCACAACCATCACTATCACTACAGCCTTGTTATTAAAAATAGGTGCAGCTCCATTTCATTTCTGATTTCCTCCCATTATACAAGGAATCACTTGGCCCCAATGTATTATGATCTCTACAATCCAAAAAGTGGCCCCAATGCTCCTTTTAATAATAACCCAGGCAAACTCTTCATCTATTATCTTAACAACGGCCTCCATTTTATCTGCGGTGGTTGGGGCGTTAGGAGGACTAAATCAAACCCTAACTCGTAAAATTCTAGCTTACTCTTCTATCAACCACATAGCTTGAATACTAGCTGCTATTATGTTCAACGAACAAATGTGAACAGTTTATTTTTTAGTTTATGCAGTTGTTTCCTCTTCAGTTATATTCATTTTACACACTTACCAAATTTTTCATTTCAATCAATTATCATCTTTTGCCGCCCACTCCAAACCAATTATTCTTACATTATTTTTATCCCTGCTCTCTATAGGAGGAATGCCACCATTGACAGGATTTTTTCCTAAATGACTTATTATTCAACAATTTATTTTCTCTAAATCAATTATCTGACTATCGTTTCTTCTGATAAGAGCCCTATTAACCTTATTTTTTTATTTACGAATTGCAATCTCTTCTATAGTGTTTGCAGCTCCTAAAATAAAGAATGGCCTTTTATCTTCACCCCGGTCAATTTTATTAAGAGCCACCCTAATTAATTTTTCTCCCATTTTATATCCGTTCCTGTGGCTTTTCCTATACTAAGGTTTTAAGTTAAAAAAACTAGTAGCCTTCAAAGTTTCCTATAAGAGTTTCCAATCTCTTAAACCTTAAGCTAAGGTAATTTAATCACATCTCTAGAATTGCAGTCTAGCGTCTTTTTTCCACTACAAAGCCTAGTTGAAGGAATTTTATTCCGTTTATAAATTTACAATCTATCGCTTTTCATGCTCAGCCATCCAAC